TAAAAGATAAGCTAATAAAGCTAATGGGTTCATACCCCGTTTATAAAAATAATAATTTTTTTCTTTTAAATTTATTTTTATTTAATAGTGTAAAAAGCACAAAGATTTTTGATATCTTTAGATATAGTCTAATTCTATAATAAATATATATATATAATAAAGTGCCTGAACTTAAAGGATTATTTTGATAGAATAAAAAATGTAATTTTTTTACCTTTATTATTATTAATATATATATATATATTAAATGACAAAATTTTTTTTTATAAATAAAAAATTTTACAATTTTTTTTTAATAAATTATTTATTTTTTATTATACTTTTTTTTAGAACAATAATTATAATTAATGCATCATCTTGATTTAATGCATGAATAGGAATAGAAATAAATTTAATATTTTTTATACCTTTAATAATAAATAATTTTAAAAAAATTAAAATTTCTAATTCTATAATAATTTACTTCATTATTCAAGCTAGATCTTCCTCCTTTATAATAATAATAATCATTATAATAAAAATACAATTTCTTTTAAATAAAATAAATATTATAATAAATATAATTCAAATAAGATTAATTATAAAATTAGGAGCTTCACCATTTAGTTGATGAATACCTAAAATTATAAAAAATATAAATTGAATAACTTTATTTATTTTTTTAACATGACAAAAAATTGGTCCCTTATTTTTACTAATAATTAACAATAATAATTTTATTATTTATATTTCTGCCATTTTATCTTCAATTTTTGGAACTTTAATAGGATTAAATCAAACAATAATTAAAATATTAATTTCCTATTCTTCAATTAATCATCTAGGATGAATAATATTATCAATAATAATAAATATAAAAATTTTTTTATTATACTTTATTATTTATTCTTTAATTAATCTAATAATTTGTCTATTTTTAAATAATTTAAAATTAATTTTTATTAATCAAATATTTAATTATAATAATCAAAATTTATTAAATAAAATTATTTTAATATCATCATTTTTATCTTTAGCAGGAATCCCCCCATTTTTAGGTTTCTTACCTAAATTTATTTTATTAATTACTATAATTAAAAATAAATTATTTATTGAAGTTATTATTTTAATTATTATATCAGTAATTGCATTATCATTCTATATTAATCCTGTAATTTCAATAATAATTTTTATAAAAATAAATTTTAAATGAAATAATAAATTTTTTTATATTAATAAATCAATTTTTTTAATTATTTTTTTTAATATATTTATTAATTTAATTATAATAACACCTACATTTTATAATTTAATTTATTAAATTTTAAGATTTTAAGTTAAATAAACTAATAGCCTTCAAAGCTTTAAATAAATATTAAATTTTTAAATCTTAAATTTTAATAAATTTAATTTTTATTATTTTAGAATTGCATTCTAATGTTATTATTTAACTATAAAATCTATATATATATATAATAATAATAATAATAATAATAAAAGAAAAAAATTTTTCATAAATAAATTTACAATTTATCGCCTAAATCAGCCATTTTATTTTTATCGAATTAATAAATGATTATTTTCAACTAATCATAAAAATATTGGAACATTATATTTTATTTTTGGTATATGATCAGGAATACTAGGTTTATCATTTAGAATAATTATTCGTATAGAACTAAGTACTCCTAATTCTTTAATTAATGATAATCAACTTTATAATGTCGTAGTAACATCACATGCATTTTTAATAATTTTTTTTATAGTTATACCTATTATAATTGGAGGATTCGGAAATTGATTATTTCCATTAATATTAGGAGCTCCTGATATAGCATTCCCTCGAATAAATAATATAAGATTTTGATTTTTACCACCTTCATTATTATTATTATTAATTAGAAGAATAGTAAATTCAGGTTCAGGAACAGGATGAACAATTTATCCTCCATTATCAAATAGAATTTCCCATGCAGGAGCCTCAGTTGATATAACTATTTTCTCCTTACATTTAGCAGGAATTTCATCAATTTTAGGAGCAATTAACTTTATTTCAACAATAATTAATATACGAATTTCAGGAATAAGATTTGAACGAATACCATTATTTATTTGAGCAATTAGATTAACTGCATTACTTTTATTATTATCACTTCCAGTTTTAGCAGGTGCAATTACTATACTTTTAACAGATCGAAACTTAAATACATCCTTTTTTGATCCATCAGGAGGAGGAGATCCTATCTTATATCAACATCTATTTTGATTCTTTGGACATCCAGAAGTTTATATTTTAATTATTCCTGCATTTGGAATTATTTCAAATATTATTTCTCAAGAATCAGGAAAAAAAGAAACCTTTGGAATTTTAGGAATAATTTATGCTATAATAACTATTGGATTACTAGGATTTATTGTATGAGCCCATCATATATTTACAGTAGGAATAGATATTGATACTCGAGCTTATTTTACAGCAGCAACTATAATTATTGCAATTCCTACTGGAATTAAAATTTTTAGTTGATTAGCTACATTATATGGAGCTCAAATTATAATAAATCCATCTATATTATGAACTTTAGGATTTGTATTTTTATTTACAATAGGAGGATTAACAGGAATTTTACTTTCTAATTCTTCTATTGATATTATTCTTCATGATACTTATTATGTAGTAGCTCATTTCCACTATGTTTTATCAATAGGAGCTGTATTTGGAATTATAGCAGGATTTATTTATTGATATCCTCTATTTACTGGGCTAACATTAAATAATCTTTGATTAAAAATTCAATTTTTATTAACATTTATTGGTGTAAACTTAACATTTTTTCCTCAACATTTTTTAGGTTTAAATGGAATACCTCGTCGATACTCTGATTTTCCTGATGCATTCTTATCATGAAATATTTTATCTTCATTAGGATCAATTATTTCATTTATTAGAGTAATCTACTTCTTATTTATTATTTGAGAAAGAATATCTTCTAAACGACAAATTTTATTCTCCTCAAATCTAAATTCTTCTATTGAATGAAAACAAATAATACCACCTTCAGAACATAGATACGAAGAATTACCTATTTCATTTAAACAATAAATATTTAAATAAAATAAATTTATAAATCTATAATGACAGAATAATGTAATGGATTTAAACCCCAATAATAAAGATATTTTTATCTTTTTATAGAAATTACAACATGAACTATATTTAATTTTCAAGATGCAGCATCTCCTATTATGGAACAATTAATTTTTTTTCATGATCACGCAATAATAATTTTAATTATAATTATAACATTAATTTTATATTTAATAATAAATTTAATTAAAAATAAATTTATTAATAAAAATTTATTAAATCAACAAAATTTAGAAATTATTTGAACTATTATTCCAATAATTATTTTAATTTTTATTGCAATTCCCTCAATTCATTTATTATATTTAAATGATGAAATAAATTATCCCCTATTAACAATTAAAATTATAGGTCACCAATGATATTGAAGGTATGAATATACTGATTTTAAAAATATTGAATTTGATTCATATATAAACCAAAAAAATTCATTTAATTTAAATTCTTTTCGATTATTAGATGTAGATAATAATATAATTATTCCTATAAATACAAAAATACGAATTCTAGTATCATCAACAGATGTAATTCATTCATGAACAATTCCATCATTAGGAAAAAAAATTGATGCTATTCCTGGACGATTAAACCAATTAAGTTTAATAATTAAACGTCCAGGAATATTTTTTGGACAATGTTCAGAAATTTGCGGAACAAATCATAGGTTTATACCAATTATAATTGAAAGAACATCAATAAATTTATTCTTAAAATGAATTAATTCATTTTAATTTTCATTAAGTGGCTGAAAACAAGCAATGATCTCTTAAATCATATTATAATAAATTAGTAAATATTCTTAATGAAAGAATTAGTTTAAAAAACATTAGAATGTCAAACTAAAAATATTATTTATTTAATATTCTTTTATTCCTCAAATAAACCCAATAAATTGAATATTTCTTTTTTTTTATTTTATTATTATTTTTATGACTTTTAATATTGTAAATTATTATAATTTTATTTCTTTTAAAAAAAAATCATTAAAATTAAAAATATTAAAAGTAAAAAAAATATTATGATTATGATAATAAATCTTTTTTCAATTTTTGATCCTTTATCAAGAATTTTTAATTTTTCATTAAATTGAATAAGAACATTATTAGGATTATTATTTATTCCTCAATTATTTTGATTTATTACCCCTCGAATTAATGTAATTGTTTATAATATTTTAATTTACCTTCATTATGAATTAAAACTATTATTAGGAATAAATTCTCATAAGGGAAGAACTTTAATTTTTTTATCCCTATTTTTAATAATTTTTTTTAATAATTTTATAGGATTATTTCCTTATATTTTTACAAGATCTAGACATTTATCATTAAGACTTTCTTTAGCTTTCCCTATTTGATTAAGATTTATTATATTTGGTTGAATTAATAATTATAATCATATATTTACTCATCTTGTTCCTCAAAATACACCATCTTTATTAATACCATTTATAGTTATTATTGAAACAATTAGAAATTTAATTCGAGCTTTAACTTTATCTATTCGATTAACCGCAAATATAATTGCAGGCCATCTTCTAGTAACATTATTAAGAAGAACAGGTATTAATATAAGATTTTATTTAACATTAATTTTAATTATTATTCAAATTTTATTATTAACCTTAGAATGAGCTGTAGCTATTATTCAATCTTATGTATTTATAGTTTTAAGAACTTTATATTCTAGAGAAGTAAATTAATGTCAAAAAAAAATCATTCATTTCATTTAGTAGACTATAGACCATGACCTTTATTAGGAGCTTTAAGAACATTAATTATAATATCAGGATCAATTAAATGATTTCATTTTAAAGATAATAATTTATTTTTATTTGGATTAATAATAATTTTACTTATTATATTCCAATGATGACGAGATATTATTCGAGAAAGAACATTTCTTGGAATTCATACTTTTTCTGTAGTTAATGGTCTACGATGAGGAATAATTTTATTTATTACATCTGAAGTATTTTTTTTTATTTCATTTTTTTGAGCATTTTTTCATAGATCTTTATCACCATCAATTGAAATTGGAGGAATTTGACCTCCTAAAGGAATTCAACCTTTTAATTCTATAAATATCCCATTATTAAATACAATAATTTTAATTTCATCTGGAGCAACAATTACTTGATCACATAATAGAATTATAAATATAAATTTTAAAGAAACTCTTTCTAGTTTATTTTTAACTGTAATTTTAGGAATACTATTTTCTTTTATACAAATATTAGAATATTTAGAAGCTCCATTTACTATAGCAGATTCAATTTATGGTTCAACTTTTTTTATAGCAACAGGATTTCATGGAATTCATGTTTTTATTGGAACAACTTTCTTATTAATTAATTTAATTCGATTTTCAAAAAATCATTTTTCAATACTACATCATTTTGGATTTGAAGCATCAATTTGATATTGACATTTTGTTGATGTAGTATGACTATTTTTATATATTTTTATTTATTGATGAAGAAGAAATTAATTTTTATTTATATAATATAATTAAGTATAATTGATTTCCAATCAAATAGTCTAAAATTTTAGTATAAATAATATTTTTTATCTTTTTAATAATAATAATTTTATGAATAATTTCTAATTTTATTATATTTTTAGCTTTAATTATTTCAAAAAAATCATTTTTTGATCGAGAAAAAAATTCACCATTTGAATGTGGATTTGATCCTAAAAGAAATTCTCGTTTACCATTTTCTATACGATTTTTTTTAATTTCAGTAATCTTTTTAATTTTTGATGTAGAAATTGCTTTAATATTACCAATAACCTTTATTATTGATATTTCAAATATTTTTCCATGATTATTAATTTCCACTTATTTTTTAATTATTTTATTAATAGGATTATATTATGAATGAAAATTTGGAGCATTAAATTGATTAAATTAATTTTTTAAAGGATAATAGTTAAAAATAACATTTGATTTGCATTCAAAAATTATTAATATAATTAATTTATCTTAATTTTATGTTATAACTTAATATATATATATTATAAATTATTAATTGAAACTAAAAATTAGTATATTATTGTTAATAATACTTATGAAAAATAAATTTTCCAATTAAAGAAATATGAAGTTCAAATTTAAGCTTCTAACTTTAAATTTAAACGATTAAATTTCGTTTATATTTCTAATAAAAATTTATATAGTTTAAACAAAACATTACATTTTCAATGTAAAATTAAATATATTATTTTATAATTAAGTTTGAGTTAAATTATATTTAACCTTAATATCAGGTCGAAACTGATTACAATTATTTGTTTCAAACATTTTATTTTGTTTAAAGATAATTTCTATCATTTTTTTATCTTCAATAAAAAGCTTTATTTTTAAGCTATTTAAACAAAATAATTTTTTTTAAATAAAAAAATTATTTATAATTTTAAAAAATATAAATATCATCAAAATATTATTAACAAAAAAAATAAATTTAATAATGAATTTAAATAAAATATTAACATATCCATTCAAGAAGAACTTAATTTTAAAAAAAAAAATATTTTTTGCCTAATTATTATTTCTGTTCAATTATTATCCAAACAAAATAAAGTTTTTCTTAAAATTAAAATATTTTTTACTATTCCATTTATTGAAATTATTGGTAAAAATCATATTATTCTAAAAAATAATAATATAAATATTTTTTTTTTTAAAATTATAAAATTTATTTTATAAAAAATTTTCCCTAAAACTATTCCTATAATAATTAAAATTAAAGGAAAAATTTTTAAATAAAATGGTAAAATTACAACTAAAGGAATAGGAAAAATAATTCATCTAAAAATTCTACCTCTAATAATTACTATTATCATTAATAAAACTACTCTTTTATTTAATTCTCAAGAATAATCATTTAAAAAATTTATAGATAAAAAATTAAATTCATTAAATATTAAATAATAAATTAAACGAAAAGTATAACTTACTGTTAATAATGTAGAAATTATTAATATAAACATAATAAAATTATTATAATTTATTAAAAAAATTATTTCTAAAATTAAATCCTTTGAATAAAATCCTGATAAAAAAGGGAATCCACATAAAGCTAAATTAGAAAAATTAAAACATAAAGAAATAAAAGGTATTTGTTTACTTAAAGATCCTATATAACGAATATCTTGAAAATTTATTAAATTATGAATATAAATTCCAGCACATAAAAATATTAAAGACTTAAATAATGCATGTATTAAAAGATGAAAAAAAGCTAAATTTGTATAACCTAATAATAAAGTTCTAATTATTAATCCTAATTGTCTTAAAGTAGAAAGAGCAATAATTTTTTTTAAATCATATTCTAAATTAGCATTTAATCCTGATATAAATATTGTTAATAAAGATAATAATAAAAATCATTTTCTAATAAATTCTATTTTTAATAATAAATTTTCAAATCGAATTATTAAATAAACTCCAGCTGTTACTAAAGTAGAAGAATGAACTAAAGAAGATACAGGTGTAGGTGCAGCTATAGCAGCTGGTAATCATGAAGAAAATGGAATTTGAGCTCTTTTTGTAAAAGAAGCTAATCTAATAAAAATTATAATTAATATTATCTCATAATTTAAATATATAAATTCTATATAAAATATATATCTTCATCTTCCAAAATTTATTATTCAAGAAATTGAAATTAATAAAAATACATCTCCAATTCGATTAGATAAAACTGTTAATATTCCTGCATTAAAAGATTTAATATTTTGATAATAAATTACTAAACAATAAGAAACTAAACCTAATCCATCTCATCCTAATAAAATTCTAATTATATTAGGACTAATAATTAACAAAACTATAGATAAAACAAATATAATAATCAAAAAAATAAATCGATTAATTATTAAATCTCCTTCTAAATAAAATTTTCTATAATAAATTACAAATGAAGAAATAAAAAATACAACTCTCAAAAAAATTAATGATATTCAATCTAAAAAAACTACTATAATAATATTTGATGAATTCAAATATAAAATATTATACTCAAAAAAATATATTAAATTATTTATTAAAAAATATATTCTTCTAATAAATCTAATAAATCTTAATAAAATTAATTTTATTATAAAAATATTAATTAATAAAATTATTTAAGATAAACATAATTTATATCAATGACACCACAAATCATCATTTTAATTAAAATACTTAAATATTTTCATAAAATAAATATTTCATTATTTAAAATTAATAAATTTAAAGGAATTCAATGTAAAATTAATAATAAAAATTCTCGAATATAACCTTGAGTAATTGAATATAAATTTGTTATTAATTTTCCATGTTGAGTAAAAGAATATAAATATAAAGAATAAGAAGCTCTAAAAAATAATAATAATATAATTAAATATATTCTTAATCATCTTCATCTAATTACTCTATTAATTAACATAATTTCTCCTAATAAATTTAAAGAAGGAGGGGCAGATATATTTGAAGAACATAATAAAAATCATCATAAACTTATACTTGGTATAAAATTAATTAATCCTTTATTAATTAAAATTCTTCGTCTTCCTAATCGCTCATATATAATATTTACTAAACAAAACAAACCTGATGAACATAAACCATGTGAAATTATTAATAAAAATGATCCTCCTACTCCTCAATTTAATATTGTAAATATTCCACATATTAATAATCTTATATGAGATACAGATGAATAAGCAACTAAAGATTTTAAATCAATTTGAAATAAACAAATTAATCTAATTATTAAACCACCAACTAAATTAATTCTTTCTAGTAAAAAATTATATTTATTACCTAAACTAATTAAAAGAATTAATAAACGTATTAAACCATATCCTCCCAATTTTAATATTACTCCTGCTAAAATTATTGATCCTGAAACTGGAGCTTCTACATGAGCTTTCGGTAATCATAAATGAACAAAAAATATAGGTATTTTTACTAAAAAAGCTAAAATTATAAAAATATATAAATAAATTCTAGTTATAAAAAATAATTTTTCTGAAAAAATAATAAATCTTAAAGTATAAAAATTAAAATAAATATAAAAAATTGTTAATAATAAAGGTAAAGAAGCAAAAATTGTATAAAATAATAAGTATATTCTAGCTTGAATTCGATCTAACTGTAATCCTCATCCTATAATTAAAAATAATACTGGAATTAAACTACATTCAAAAAACAAATAAAATATTAATAAATCTTTTACTCTAAAAGTTAAAAATAAAAATAATATTAAAATTAAAATTAAAAAAATAAATAATTTTCTATATAAATTATTATTATAAATTATTCATCTTGATAAATATATTATAGAACAAATTCAAAATCTCAATAAAATTATTCCAAATGATAATAAATCACATCCTATATAATAACCTAAATTATTTCATTGATAATTAAATTTTCCTAAAATCATAAATATATATATAACAAAAAATAAATAAAATTGAATTAATTTAAATTTATTTATTAATCTTAAAGGTAATATAAACATTAAATATAAAATAAATTTTATCATTATAAAATTCTTAAAACTTGAAAATTATCATTTCCATAAACTCGAACTATAATAATTAAAATTGATAAACCTAATACCCCTTCACATACTCTAAAAACCAAAAATATTATTCTAAAAAATAATTCTATTATAAAAAAATTTAAATATATAATTAAAGAAAAATAAATAATTAATATAATAAATTCTAACCTTAATAAAATTATTAATAAATGAAATCGATTTATACACAATCTTATAAATCTTATAAAAAATATTAATAAAATAAAATAATTTAAATTTTTTAATATTAAAATAAGTTTTAATAGTTTATTTTTTAAAAAATATTGATTTTGTAAATCAAAGAAAAATTTATTTATTTTTAAAACTTCAGAAAAAGAAAAATTTTTCTATCATTAATTTCCAAAATTAATATTTTAAATTAAAATATTTTCTGTATAATAAAATTTTTATTATTATATATTACTTTAATAAATTCTTTTTTATTAATATTAATAAAAAATCCTTTCTCTTTTGGATTAACCTTACTTATTCAAACATTATTAATTTCTTTATCTTCAAGAATAATAAGACCTAGATCTTGATATTCATATATATTATTTTTAACAATAATTGGTGGTATATTAATTTTATTTATTTATATATCAAGATTATCATCAAATCAAAAATTCTATTTCAATAAATTTATTTTCATTTACTATCTAATATTTTTATTAATTTTTATATGATTAATAATAAATATATATATTTATTTAAATTTTCAAAACGAAAATTTATATTTAAATTATGAAATTAAAAATAATTTCTTTATAAAAATATCATTAAATAAATTATATAATTATCCTACAAATCAAATTATATTAATTCTAATTAACTATCTTTTATTAACAATATTTATTGTAGTAAAGATTACTAATATTAAAATAGGATCACTACGAAAAAAAAATTAATGAATAAACCTTTTTATAATTATAATAAATTTATAGAAATTTTTAATAAATCATTAATTAAATTACCAACTCCTAGAAATATTTCAACATTATGAAATTTTGGGTCTCTACTTGGATTATGTCTTTTTATTCAAATAATTACAGGAATCTTTTTAGCTATACATTATACACCTAATATTAATATAGCATTTTCAAGAATTATTCATATTTATCGAGATATTAATAACGGATGATTAATAAAATATATTCATGCAAATGGTGCATCATTTTTTTTTTTAATAATTTATTTACATATTGGACGAGGATTATATTATGGATCATTTAATTTTAAAAAAACTTGAATAATTGGAATTATTATATTATTTTTAGTTATAGCAACAGCTTTCCTAGGATATGTTTTACCATGAGGTCAAATATCATTTTGAGGAGCAACAGTAATTACAAATTTATTATCTGCTATTCCCTATATTGGAACATATTTAGTTCAATGATTATGAGGAGGATTTTCTATTGATAATGCAACTTTAAATCGATTTTTTACATTTCATTTTTTTATCCCTTTTATTATTACAGCATTAACTTTTATTCATTTAATATTATTACATAATACAGGATCAAGAAATCCTTTAGGAACAAATAGAAATTTAGATAAAATTCCTTTTCACCCATATTTTACATTAAAAGATATTATTGGATTTATTATTATATTAACTTTATTAATATTACTTTTATTAATTAATCCAAATTTTTTAAGTGATCCAGATAATTTTACTCAAGCAAATCCATTAATTACTCCTTCTCATATTAAACCAGAATGATATTTTCTTTTTGCATATGCTATTCTACGTTCAATTCCTAATAAATTAGGAGGAGTAATTGCTTTAATATCATCCATTATAATTTTTATAATTATACCATTATGTAACAAAATAAAATTTAAAAGAATATTTTTTTATCCATTAAATCAATTTTTATTCTGAATTTTTATTATAATTATTATTTTACTAACTTGAATTGGTATAAGACCTGTTGAATCACCTTATATTATTATTGGACAATTTTTAACAATTAATTATTTTACTTATTTCTTTATTAATAATTTATTATTTAAAATATGAGATAATTTATTATAAAATCAATGAACTTGAATAAGTTTATGTTTTGAAAACATATAATAAAAGTTTAAATCTTTTATTGATTTAAATAATAATTATATAAATAATAAATTATTAATTAAATTTATATTAAAATTACATAAAAAAATAATTTTATTCTCAAAAAAAATAATAATATATTTAAAGAAATAGGCAAAAATCTTTTTCAAGTCAAATTTATTAATTTATCATAACGAAATCGTGGTATTGTTCCTCGAATTAAAATAAAAATAAAAGAAATTAATGTTAAATTAAAATAATAAATTAAAGAAAATAAATTTCCACCTAAAAATATTAATCTAAATATTATTCTTATTAATAAAATTCTTAAATATTCAGCTATAAAAATTAATGCAAATCCTCCTCTTCTATATTCTACATTAAATCCTGAAACTAATTCAGATTCACCTTCAGCAAAATCAAATGGAGTACGATTTGTTTCTGCTAAACTAATAATTAATCAAATTATTCTTAAAGGTATTATAATAAATAATATTCAAACAAATTTTTGAAAATAATAAAATTCTAAAAATCTATAATTTTCAATTATAAAAACAAAGGATAATAAAATTATTACTATTCTAACTTCATAAGAAATTGTTTGAGCAACTGAACGCAAACCTCCTAATAATGAATATTTTGAATTTGAAGCTCAACCAGAAATTATAATTCTATAAACTCCTATTCTTAAACAACATAAAAAAAATAAAATTCTCAAATTAAATGAACAAATGTTAGTAAAATAAGGTATAATTATTCATGAAGAAATTACTAAAAATAAACTAAAAACTGGAGAAATATAATAAGGAAGATAATTAGAAACTAAAGGAAATACTTGTTCCTTAGAAAACAATTTAATTACATCACAAAAAGGTTGTAAGAATCCTATTAATCTAACTTTATTAGGACCTTTACGAATTTGAATATAACCTAATAATTTTCGTTCTAATAAAGTTAAAAAGGCCACTCCAATTATTATTATAATTATTAGTATAAAAAATCTTAAAATAAATAATTTTAATTCTATAAATATTAATATTACTATTTGTATAAATTAATTATACATAAATAAATTCTAAATTTATTACATATTTCTGTCAAAATAGTAATAAATTTATAATATTAATAAAATTCATAAGTTATTTTTATATATAATATTATTATAAAATTTTAATCCTTTCGTACTAAAAATTTTTATTGTTTTAAGGATAGAAACCAACCTGGCTCACGCCGGTCTGAACTCAGATCATGTAAAATTTTAAAGGTCGAACAGACCTAAATTTTAAGCTTCTGCACCTAAATTAAATTTTAATCCAACATCGAGGTCGCAATCTTTTTTATTGATAAGAACTCTAAAAAAAATAACGCTGTTATCCCTAAGGTAATTTAAACTAATAATCTAAAATATAGGATCAAAAATTCATTAATTTATGGTTTTAAAATAAAAAAGTTTATTAAATTTTTTTATCACCCCAATAAAATAAATTAAAAATTATATTAAAAATTTTAATTAAATATAATTTTTAATTTATAAAATTCTATAGGGTCTTCTCGTCCTTTAAATTAATTTAAGCTTTTTAACTTAAAAATTAAATTTAATAAATATTTAATTTAAGACAGTATATATTTCATCCAATCATTCATTCTAGCCTTTAATTAAAAGACTATTTATTATGCTACCTTTGCACAGTCAAAATACTGCGGCCATTTAAATTTTAAAATTCATTGAGCAGATTAGACCTTAAATTTTTTTCAAAAGGACATGTTTTTGTTAAACAGGTGAATATAATTATTTTGCCGAATTCCTAAAATTAACCTTTCAATTAATTAATTAAATTAACAAAAAAAAATTTACTAATTCTAACATTATTATTAATTATAAATTATTTATATTTACATTTTAATAAAAAATTAAATAAATAAAAATTATATTATAAATTAATTAAATTATAACATTTTTATAATAAAATCTATTTCTAAGACTATTTAATTAAAATTTATTATTATTATTATAAAAATTTATTATAAAGCTAATCCCTTACAATATTAATATTATATAAAAATTATAATAAAATTAATTAATTTAATATAATATCTGAATTAAATTCATTTATTAAAAAACTAGATATATTTAAAATTGAATAATATTTCATTTCCATTTTAATATTTAAAATATTTTTACTACAATAAAAATTATATTAAAATAAATCTTTTAAATTCGAGAAAAATATTATAAATATAATTTATTTATTAAACCCTGATACACAAGGTACAATAAATTAAATTTACTTTTATATAAATTAATTATATTTAATTAACAATTTCTTTTACAATACTAATAAACTATAATAAAAAAAATTTTATCTTTTAAAAATACTAAAACAAATTTAATTTTAAAAATATTTTTATTAAACAAATAATTTTTAATAATATATTAATAATTTTTAAATTTCAAATTAAGTTGATTTAACAACTTATATCTTATTGTAAATAAAATATTTTATAAAAATTAATTTGTATTATATATATATATATATATATATATATATATATATATTTAAATATATATATATATATATATATATATTTCAAATTAAATTAAAATTTAATATAAAATTTATAAAAAAAATTTATTTTAATTTTAAAATTTATTCTAGAAACACTTTCCAGTAATTCTACTTTGTTACGACTTATCTCATCTTAGAATGAGAGTGACGGGCAATATGTACATATTTAATTCTTAATTCAAAAAAATGTAATATTTTTTTTTACTATTAAATCCAATTTTAATTAATTTTTGCAAATTAATATCCATCATAAATAAATTTTATTGTAACTCATCTAAACTTTAATATAAACTACATAAAGATCTGAAATAAATAAATATTTTTATTTAAGAAAATTAATTTTCTTAAAAAATTTTCTGATAACGACAATAAATAAATTTCTAATTAAAGTAAGGTATCTTGCGGATTATCATTTTAAAAACAAGTTCCCCTAATTAGTTTTAAATACCGCCAATTTTTTTAAATTTAAAGATCATAACTATTAATCCCCTAAAATTTTTTTACATTTAAAATAATAGGGTATCTAATCCTAGTTTATTAATTAAATTTCTTAATATTAAATTATAATAATTTTATTTTTTAAAAATAAAAAATTTCACTTAATTTATTTTTTTTTAATTAAATTTCATATTTTTTTAAATTAAATTATAAATAAATATTTATTTACATAAAATGTTTAACCGCAGTTGCTGGCACATTTTTTACCTATATTAATTACCAATAATAATTCTAAATTTCTTTAATTATTAAAATTAAATACTACAAATAATTTTAAACAATATATATATATATATATATATATATAATTAATTTTTAATTAATTATTAATTCACACAAAAATTTATATGCAATATATTAATAACATAAATAAAAAAGCCAAAATCAAACTTTTTTATTTTAAAATTTATAATGATTTTAAAATATATTAATAAATTTTTTAGATAATTTATTTTTAATTATTGAACTAATTTAATTAATAATAAAAAATTAATGTTTAAATTTAAATAATATTTCCTTTAAAATTTTCTTATAAGTTTTTGTTCATCTTATATATGACTATTATATAATTAAAATAATATTTATAAAATGGCATGCTTTTATATTGATTATTAAATGAATTTAATTAATATGTTATAAAATTAAATTAAATGATTATCATTATATTTGATTAAAAAATGTATATTTTAAATTAAATTCTTATTATAAAAGCTAAATTTTTCACCATTTTAACGTCATTTTCAGTCATTTTCAGTCATTTTCAGTCATTTTCAGTCATTTTCAGTCATTTTCAGTCATTTTCAGTCATTTTCAGTCATTTTCATCACTTTTTTTTTAAAAAAAAAGTGATGTTTGAAGTTGAATATATTAATTTAATATAAATTAATTTAATTAATTATAAAAATATATTATTATTATTATATAAAAATTTTT